AGGTACTGTAACTGGTATTCCTGTGATCGGTTTAATAGGCATTTTCTTTTATGGTTCATATTCCGGATTGGGTTCGTCCTTGTAGTAATCGGACGAACTACGTTATAGACATGAAAGCATAAGAACTCAACGGGGGCCTACCCCTCAAATCAGACAACGAAATAAGTGATAGGCCCCGTTGAGTTCTTAATAATCATAATATTTTGTTTTGTTCGTATACGTATAAACGGCGAGATAGATCACTTTTTTTGATGCTTCAAAAAACTCCATTTCATTTTTTTCTGATGATTTTTTTTTTAATTAACTTTCAGAACATCTGTTCCCCGATAGTATCTATCGATACTTTCAAAGTTAGAAGAAAGTAAGGAATCACTCTATTTCTTTTTCCTGGATCACAGAATCACAATCCGTCTATATATAGATTTCTGTTGATCAGATATCATATAAAGCCTTTCTATACTAGTCCAACTTTCCTTTATTTATTTTTTTTAGTATTTCATCAATGGAAATTGTTTTATAAGTTCATTGAAGAAGTTCTATTTGCTCAAGAAATTTCCATTTCTTTTTTTTTCCACTACTTAATTATACGTATACGATTATACGTATACGTAAGAAATCCAAAAAAAAAGTTCTAATAAACCTGGAAAAAATCGAAACTAAGAAATCAAAACTAAGAATAGGAATTTTTGACGAATGGAATCAAGAACCATTATTATTTCGACACCAGAAAGGGATGTAGAAAATTCCCTTTCTGGTGTCGAAGACTAGGACGACAAATAATACCTTTTATAATCCCTTGTTCCCCTCATTTATCCTTCCTTTCTTTATCTTCTCCACTTACTTATCTTATTTTAGTATCTAGTTTTAGTCGAATTTGATTCTATTAGAATAGAAAACGATTGACATATTCTATGATATTTAAATCTGACAATAGTGACACCCCTCCAAGTTTGATTGAAAAAACAAAGAGGGGGTAAAGTCAAATAGCCTTCTTCACAATATATAGATCTATACTATTAGTTAGTAGTTAGGAGTACAGTGAAAGAAATTCCCGACATCTGATAGAAAAAAAATATAAACAAGCAAAAGACTTTCAAAAGACTTTTCATAATCTTTTTTGATCATAGATAATCTAATTGCCAACAAGAATTTGGTTCTTTTTACAAACTTGATGTTGATAAATCCACGTATCTAGAAATTCATTTCGGACAATTGAACCTTCTCAAACTGTTTCTTTTTAAGAACCAAAAAGATTTGTGCTAAAACAACAGATGCCAAAAAGAACAAAAGGCCTTGGACACGTAATGGATCTTGAAGTACGATTTCCGCATCTCCCTGACCAAATCCACCCACATTAGGATTACTTGTTAATGGTTGATCAAGTTTGATAGATTCGCCCTCTGAAACACGAAGTTCTGGTCCCCCAGGGATAATATCAACCACTTCACGTCCATCCGATGCATCCGCTATGGTTATTTCGTATCCCCCTTTTTCTTTTCGTATGATTTTGTTTACTATACCCGCTGCTGTAGCATTATAAACCGTATTGTTACTTTTAGTTCCGTCGGGATAAATCTGACCTCTTCCCCTGTTCCCACCTACGTATATTGGATATTTTAAGAAGTGAACATCTTTATTAGTCGCGGGGTCCGGGGAAAGAATAGGAAAAGTGATTTCACTATATTTCTGACCAGGAACTGGCCCTACCACAAGAATATTTTTTTTAGTGGGACGGTAGTTCTGAAAAGAAAGATTGCCTATCTTTTTTTTTAGCTCGGGCGAAATACGATCGGGGGGGGCTAATTCAAAGCCCTCTGGTAAAATAAGAACGGCCCCTACATTCAAAGCCCCCTTTTTACCATTAGCAAGAACTTGTTTTAGTTGCATATCATAAGGAATTTTAACAACTGCTTCAAATACGGTATCAGGAAGTACCGCCTGTGGAACCTCAATATCCACGGGCTTATTAGCTAAATGGCAATTGGCACATACAATACGACCAGTTGCTTCTCGTGGATTTTCAAAACCCTGCTGCGCAAAAATGGGATATGCATTTGAAATGGATGCCCGAGTTATTATATATAGCATGAGCGATACGGAAATGAATCGAGTAATCTCTTCCTTTATCGAAGAAAAGGTATTTCTAATTTGCATGGTCCAATCGTTGATCCCGAAGATTTCTACAATAAGATTTGGTAGGTCACTAGTATAGTTCCCTATCCACGATTCTGCTATTTACTGAAAAAATTTTACTGGAATATAGGAGGAATTCTCTACATGGGTAGAAAGAGTAAGGTAAGTACGACCTTGAATGCTTTGCTTATGTACTACATCCGAAGCATTCAAATTGGATCAGTGAATCGTTTTTCAGTCATTCATTGAATGATAAATCACTACAAGTGACGGAGATACACGATTTAAATACCGAAAAATCCAATATTTAAAAATTGTATCTAGAATGACTGGAAAAGTGGAAACAAGACCAGATATAATTTGATCATTATGAGCAAATCCAAAATCGTTGTAGACATAGCCAATCATTAGTTCCCAACCGTGGGGCGAATGGAATCCGATACATAAATCGGTTACTAAAAGAATAGAAAAGGCTTTTATTGTGTCGCTTAAATTATATAGGAATTCTTGAACCCAAGAGTTAAGAATAACAAGTTCTTCATTACCCAGAATAGAATAACCACTTAGAATAACGAAACAGATTATATTTGTCGAGAAGTGCAAAATCGTATGGATATGATCCTCATCGTGCATCTTGATTAATTGGATTGTTTCTTTGTGGAACCCTGCACGAAGCTTTTGTAGATGTCTTTCCGGGAATTCCTTTATCATTTCGTCCAAAAGGAATAGTTCCTCTAATTCTATGAATTTCTCTAGAGTACTCTTTTCTTGAATATCATTCAAGAAAATTTCGGGTTGCCTAGTATTCCACCAATTAGTAACCCAAGATTCCAGACTTTTATTAAATGAAAGAGAGATCCACCAGGGCAAAAATAGTAAAAATACTATAGATGAAAGATATCGAAGGGGAATGGATGCGTTCTTTTTTGTCATTTTTTCATCTGTGAATTGGTAATGAATCCACCTCATCCGTTGACTCTATTCGATCTAAAATTTCTATCAAGCATGAGTTCTATTCTAAAGTATCGCGCCTATGAATCGAGTCTCTGTTTTTTAGTTGTGATTCGGCGGCTAGTCCTTGAATTTAGTGTCGAAAAAATACAGGAATAGAAAAGGAATCCATTTCGAATTCGAATGAAGAAATAATAAAAAAATATTGTTTCCAGATATCTCAATTGATCAAATATTCGAAGCAATTGCCCCTTTTCGACGAATGCCCGAAAGATTCAAATAATGAATATTATTCGGATTTCAAAATGAAAGAACTTCCTTTCTATTAAGAATTAAAATATCAAATATTTCAAAAAAAAAAAAAAGATTTTTGCTCGCTACTCAAAGCATAGTCCAGGAATATTTGAGAGAATCTTCGGAAGAATATTGTGATGACCAAAAATGAGTGGCAAAAAAGACAGAAAAGTTATCATTATAAGAGATCAATTGTTTGTTCATTAAGAAAGAGAAAAGAAAGTATAAAAAGAAAGGGTCGATTGACAAAAGAAAATAGAGATAATTTACAAGATATGATCGATCCATATCTAACGTATCAATTCAAAATATTGAAAATAAAAAAAAAAAAAGATAAATTAGTGAAATGTTTTGATATATGAAATCAATCTATTATTTCTATTTCGCTTTGTTACCTCTTTTGTTACTGAATTGAGTTGAGTGGGGATTTCCATACGCAAAAAAAACAATTTTTTTTTTTGCAGACAAAAACAGTTTCGTTTTATGTTATGGCCGTTCCGTACACGTTTGCCTTGCTTTGGCCCGACTGAGCGTTCTGAAGAAACTTCAATTAAGATTAAGTAAGTTATGCTATAGAAAAAAGAGGATTCTTTGGTTTGTTCCTCCTGCTAAGAAAGCATTTACTCTTTAGTTCATTTTTCAAAATACTTCAATTGGTACACGCAAGAAATAGGCCAATTCCGCAGCCTTTTGCTCAATTTGTCGTGGAGTCAAATTATCATCAGTACGAGTCAAGGGAATAGCCCCCAGGCCTCTTATTTCCATATAAAGGACACGACGAGCATAAATACCCTCTTTAACTTCTATTCTGATGGACTGAATATCTTTCATAAGGAATCGTAGAAAGATGCGGCGATTTTTTCCAGGAAATCCCCAACGAAAAATACACACTATTCCTTCTTTTCTATCAAATCGATCATAACCGCTACCTACATTCCATGTAATTGTGCACCACAAATAGGAACTAATAAAGAGACCCGCGATCCCATAGAAAGACATCACGATCCCTTGTGGGAAAAAATTGATTTGCTGAGACGGAAATAAAGATATTAAATTCCTATCAAGATAACTAGAAATTCCAACCAAAAGGAATCCTAATGAACCTAAAAAAAGGATAAAGGCCCAGCAGAAATTACTTGTTTTGCGAGATCCTGCTATAAATTCTATCCATATATATTCTGATCGCCAACTCATACATACTAGATCCAGTTGCATTTTATTGGAATTGAGGGAATAACCAAAATCAATTTGACTTTCCTTTTTTTGTTCCCGAAGTAACTCTCATCAACTAGTACTATTCTGATGTGAACTTTTAGCAGTAATTCATCGAATTGGGTAGATATAATAAAATAAGAGCATCCTTTTCATAGGATTCAGCTACATACATATAGATAGATTGGTTTAAATTTCAGACATGAGCTCGGATCCCGACCTATTTTTGAAAGAAAGGAGATAGAATTCATTTACCCATATATATCATATTTACGCATCCATAAGAGCTCTTTTATTTATGTTCGGAGAAAGCCACCTGTTATTGTTATACAATATTCTACTAAATTGATAGCCGTGTTCGCTAAGTCTTGAAAAAAAAAACTAGATGAGATTTGACCACGTCGGATTTA